TTTAATTTTGAATAGATTTTTCATTGAATAAAAAATTTATTTAATTTTGAATAGGTTTTTCATTGAATAAAAAATTTATTTAATTTTGAATAGGTTTTTCATTGAATAAAAAATTTATTTAATTTTGAATGGATTTTTCATTGAATAAAAAATTTATTTAATTTTGAATGGATTTTTCATTGAATAAAAAATTTATTTAATTTTGAATGGATTTTTCATTGAATAAAAAATTTATTTAATTTTGAATAGGTTTTTCATTGAATAAAAAATTTATTTAATTTTGAATAGGTTTTTCATTGAATAAAAAATTTATTTAATTTTGAATAGATTTTTCATTGAATAAAAAATTTATTTAATTTTGAATAGATTTTTCATTGAATAAAAAATTTATTTAATTTTGAATAGGTTTTTCATTGAATAAAAAATTTATTTAATTTTGAATAGATTTTTCATTGAATAAAAAATTTATTTAATTTTGAATGGATTTTTCATTGAATAAAAAATTTATTTAATTTTGAATAGATTTTTCATTGAATAAAAAATTTATTTAATTTTGAATAGGTTTTTCATTGAATAAAAAATTTATTTAATTTTGAATAGGTTTTTCATTGAATAAAAAATTTATTTAATTTTGAATAGATTTTTCATTGAATAAAAAATTTATTTAATTTTGAATGGATTTTTCATTGAATAAAAAATTTATTTAATTTTGAATAGGTTTTTCATTGAATAAAAAATTTATTTAATTTTGAATGGATTTTTCATTGAATAAAAAATTTATTTAATTTTGAATAGGTTTTTCATTGAATAAAAAATTTATTTAATAAAAAATAAAAATATTGATTTATTTTTTATTTAATTAATTATTTTTAGCATTTAAATAATAGTTAATATTAAATAAATTTTTTCATTTAATAAAAAATTATTAAATAAAAAATAAAAATATTGATTTATTTTTTATTTAATTAATTATTTTTAGCATTTAAATAATAGTTAATATTAAATAAATTTTTTCATTTAATAAAAAATTATTAAATAAAAAATAAAAATATTGATTTATTTTTTATTTAATTAATTATTTTTAGCATTTAAATAAAAGATAATATAAAAATTTATTTATTATTTATTTAATTATTTTCAATATTAATTAAAATTATATTTAATAGAATTAAACTATTTCCTTAAGTATCAAAAACTTTTATACATCATATACTAAAACATAAAAAGATAAGCTAACTAAGCTTTTAGGTTCATACCCCAAATATAAAGGTTATAACCCTTTTCTTCTTAATTTTTTTTATTTATAAAATAATATTTTTATCAATTTTAATATTAAGAACAATTATTTCAATTTCATCAATTTCATGACTAAGAACATGAATAGGTTTAGAAATAAATCTTTTATCATTTATTCCCTTGATATCATATAAAAATAACTTTTTTTCTTCTGAATCTTCTATAAAATATTTCCTAATCCAAGCCATAGCTTCTTCCATTTTCTTATTCTCTATTATTATAATAATATTTAATTCTAAAATATCATATGAAATTTATTTTATAAATAATATAATTATTATAATTATAAATTCTTCAATTCTAATAAAAATGGGAGCAGCTCCATTCCATTTTTGATTTCCAGAAATTATAGAAAACTTAAATTGATTAAATAGATTAATTCTTATAACTTGACAAAAAATTGCCCCAATAATCATTCTTTCATATATAATCTCTACAAACCTATTTATATCCATAATTATTATTTTATCTTCATTTATTGGAAGAATTGGAGGATTAAATCAAACTAATCTTCGAAAAATCCTTGCTTACTCATCCATTAATCATATTGCATGAATATTAAGATCATTTATAATAAATGAAATAATATGAATTATTTATTTCCTAATTTATTCAATTATTAATATATCTATTATTTCTATTTTTAATAAATTTAATATTAATTCTTTAAAACAAATATTCTCATATATAAATAATAATCCTATAATTAAATTTTTTACTATAATAAATCTTCTTTCATTAGGAGGATTACCCCCTTTCTTAGGATTTTTACCTAAATGAATAATTATCCAAAATCTATCTTATAATTTTTTTTTATTAAATCTATTCATAATCTTAATAACTTTAATTACACTATTTTTTTATATTCGAATTTTATATTCAAGAATAATTATTTATCATAATGAATTAAATTTTAATATATTAAAAAATAAATATAATTTTAATTATATATCAATTAATTTATTATCATTTATTTCAATTAATGGATTAATTTTTTATTCTATTTTTATTAATTTATATTAATTTATATCAAAGGATTTAAGTTAAAAAAACTCATAACCTTCAAAGTTATAAATAAAGAAAAGCTTTAAGCCTTATAAATTATTATAAAATTCCGAAAATGAGGAGAGGGGTCTCTATCTTTAAATTTGCAATTTAATATTTTAATTAAAATACTTCACTTGATAAAAGAAAATAATTTCATAAATAAATTTACAGTTTATTGCCTATATTCAGCCATTTTACCGCAAAAATGACTATTTTCAACAAACCATAAGGATATTGGAACTTTATATTTTTTATTTGGGGCCTGAGCTGGGATAGTAGGAACTTCACTAAGAATACTAATTCGAGCAGAATTGGGAAATCCAGGCTCTTTAATTGGAGACGACCAAATTTATAATGTTATTGTAACAGCTCATGCTTTTATCATAATTTTTTTTATAGTTATACCTATTATAATTGGAGGATTCGGAAATTGATTAGTACCATTAATATTGGGAGCCCCTGATATAGCATTTCCTCGAATAAATAATATAAGATTTTGACTATTACCTCCTTCCCTTACCCTCTTATTAATAAGAAGAATAGTAGAAAGAGGGGCAGGAACTGGGTGAACTGTATATCCCCCATTATCAGCAGGAATTGCTCATAGAGGGGCTTCTGTAGATTTAGCAATTTTTAGACTTCATTTAGCTGGAGTTTCTTCTATTTTAGGAGCAGTTAATTTTATTACTACTATTATTAATATACGATCAGTGGGAATAACATTTGATCGAATACCCTTATTTGTATGATCTGTAGGAATTACTGCCCTATTACTTTTATTATCTCTACCAGTATTAGCAGGGGCTATTACAATATTATTAACTGATCGAAATTTAAATACTTCATTTTTTGATCCAGCTGGAGGAGGAGATCCTATTTTATATCAACATTTATTTTGATTCTTTGGGCATCCTGAAGTATACATTTTAATCTTACCTGGATTTGGAATAATTTCTCATATTATTTCCCAAGAAAGAGGAAAAAAAGAAACTTTTGGGTCTTTAGGGATAATCTATGCAATATTAGCTATTGGATTATTAGGGTTTGTTGTTTGAGCTCATCATATATTTACTGTAGGGATAGATGTTGATACTCGAGCTTATTTTACTTCAGCCACTATAATTATTGCTGTACCTACAGGAATTAAAATTTTCTCTTGGTTAGCTACTCTCCATGGTTCTCAAATTTCCTATAGACCTTCATTATTATGAGCATTAGGATTCGTATTTTTATTTACAGTAGGAGGATTAACTGGAGTTGTATTAGCTAACTCATCTATTGATATTATTCTCCATGATACATATTATGTAGTAGCCCACTTCCATTATGTGTTATCTATAGGAGCTGTATTCGCAATTATAGCTGGTTTTATCCAATGATTTCCTTTATTTTCAGGTATTAATCTTAATTCAAAATTATTAAAAATTCAATTTATAGTTATATTTTTAGGAGTAAATTTAACCTTCTTTCCTCAACATTTTCTAGGATTAAGAGGTATACCTCGTCGATATTCCGATTATCCGGATGCCTATACCTCATGAAATGTAATTTCTTCTATTGGATCAACAATTTCCTTCATTGGAGTTATTATATTAATTTATATTATCTGAGAAGCTTTTATTACTCAACGAATTGTAATTTTTACTAATCATATACCAACTTCTATTGAATGATTTCAAAGTCTTCCTCCAGCAGAACATAGATTCTCTGAATTACCATTTCTATCACATTTCTAATATGGCAGATTAGTGCAATGAATTTAAGCTTCATATATAAAGAATTATCTTTTATTAGAAAAATGGCAACATGATCAAACTTAAATCTTCAAGATAGAGCCTCGCCATTAATAGAACAATTAACTTTTTTCCATGATCATACTTTAATAATTTTAACCATAATTACTATTTTAGTAGGTTATTTAATATTTTCCTTATTTTTTAATAAATTTATTAATCGTTTTCTTTTAGAAGGACAAACTATTGAAATTATTTGAACAATTCTTCCTGCTATTATTCTAATTTTTATTGCTTTACCATCTTTACAACTTTTATATTTATTAGATGAAATTAGAAATCCTTGATTAACTTTAAAATCTATTGGTCATCAATGATATTGAAGATATGAATATTCAGATTTTAAAAAATTAGAATTTGATTCTTATATAACCCCTTCTAATGATCTTCCACTAAATGGATTTCGTTTATTAGATGTAGATAATCGAGTTATTCTTCCATTTAATTCTCAAATTCGAATTTTAGTTTCCGCTATAGATGTTTTACATTCTTGAACTATTCCATCCCTAGGAGTAAAAATCGATGCAACCCCTGGACGATTAAATCAAACAAATTTTTTTATAAATCGACCTGGATTATTTTATGGTCAATGCTCAGAAATTTGCGGAGCTAACCACAGTTTTATACCAATTGTAATTGAAAGAGTACCTACAAATATCTTTATTAATTGAATTTCAAAAATAAATGAAATTTCATTAGATGACTGAAAGTAAGTATTAGTCTCTTAAACTAAATAATAGTAAATTAACAATTACTTCTAATGAAAAGAATTAGTTAAATTATAACATTAGAATGTCAAACTAAAATTATTAAATTATTAATATTCTTTAATTCCACAAATAGCACCCATAAATTGACTGATTTTATATATTTTATTTTCATTTATTTTTATAATTTTTAATTTTATAAATTATTACTCTTTTTTAATTACAAAAAAATTTTATAAAAAAAATTTTTTCAAAAAAAATACTCTTAATTGAAAATGATAATAAATCTATTTTCTACTTTTGATCCTTCAACAAGAATTATAAACCTCTCTTTAAATTGAATGAGAACTTTAATAGGAATTTTAATTATTCCTATATCTTACTGATTGATTCCTTCTCGAATATTAATTATATGAATTAATATTATTTATATTTTACATAAAGAATTTAAAACCCTAATAGGCCTATTTAATCATAAGGGAAGAACTTTTATATTTATCTCTTTATTTTCTTTTATCTTATTTAATAATTTTATAGGATTATTTCCTTATATCTACACAAGAACTAGACATATATCTATAACTTTAAGTTTAGCTTTACCATTATGATTAAGATTTATATTATTTGGATGAATAAACCATACTCAATATATACTTGCTCATCTAGTTCCACAAGGAACTCCACCTTTACTAATACCTTTTATAGTGTGTATTGAAACAATTAGAAATATAATTCGCCCAGGAACATTGGCAGTACGATTAGCGGCAAATATAATTGCTGGTCACCTTTTATTAACCTTATTAGGAAACATAGGCCCATCTATAAGAACATATTTAATCAGAATTTTAATTTTAATTCAACTTTTATTACTAACTTTAGAATTTGCTGTTTCTATTATTCAATCCTACGTATTTGCAATTCTTAGAACTTTATATTCAAGAGAAGTAATTTAATTTAATGACAACACACTCAAATCATCCATTTCATTTAGTTAATTATAGACCTTGACCTTTAACTGGAGCTATAGGAGCTCTAATTATTGTTTCTGGTCTATTAAAATGATTTCATCAATTTAATATTGATCTTTTTTTAATTGGAATATTAATTACTTTTTTAACAATAATTCAATGATGACGGGACGTAATTCGTGAAAGAACTTTTCAAGGTCTTCACACCTATAATGTAACTATGGGTCTACGATGAGGAATAATTTTATTTATTACCTCTGAAGTATTTTTTTTTATTTCATTTTTTTGAGGATTCTTTCATAGAAGATTAGCACCAACAATTGAATTAGGAAGAATATGACCCCCCATAGGAATTATTCCATTTAATCCCCTTCAAATTCCTCTTCTTAATACTTTAATCCTTTTAACCTCAGGAGTAACTGTAACTTGAGCTCATCATAGTTTAATAGAAAATAATTATAATCAAACTCTTCAAAGACTTTTTTTTACAGTAATTTTAGGAATTTATTTTTCAATTCTCCAAGCATTTGAATATATTGAATCCCCATTCACTATTGCAGATTCAGTATATGGATCTTCATTTTTTATAGCAACAGGATTCCATGGAATTCATGTAATTATTGGAACTTCATTTTTATTTATTTGCCTTTTTCGTCATTATAAAAATCATTTCTCCTCTATCCATCATTTTGGATTCGAAGCTGCAGCTTGATATTGACATTTTGTAGATGTAGTTTGATTATTCCTTTATATTTCAATCTACTGATGGGGTAGATAATTTATATAATATAATAAGTATATTTGACTTCCAATCAAATAGTCTAATTTTTTTTAGTATAAATAATTTTAATTATCTCGTTAACTTCTTTCTTAATAATATTAATTGCAATAATTATAATAATAATAGCAAGAATTATTTCAAAAAAAACTTTTATAGATCGAGAAAAAAATTCCCCTTTTGAATGCGGATTCGACCCTATTAATTCATCTCGTTTACCTTTTAGCCTTCAATTTTTTTTAATTGCAGTAATCTTCTTAATTTTTGATGTAGAAATTGCCCTCCTTCTCCCTATAATTATAATCTTCAAAATTTCAAATATTATTAATTTATTAATTACAAGATTTTTTTTTATTTTCATTCTTTTAATTGGTCTATATCATGAATGAATTCAAGGGGCATTAAATTGAAAACTTTAGGATTATAGTTAATAATAACATTTAGTTTGCATCTAAAAAGTATTGATTTTATCAATTTTTCTTAAATAAGAAGTAAAACAAATTACATTTAGTTTCGACCTAAAATTTGATATCAATTATCCTTATTTATTAATTGAAGCCAAAAATGAGGCTTATCACTGTTAATGATATAATTGAAATTAATCTCCAATTAAAGAAATATGATGACCAAGAAAAAGCTGCTAACTTCTTTCTTTAGCGGTTTAATTCCGTTTATATTTCTATTTATATAGTTTAAATAAAACATTATATTTTCAATATAAAAATAAATTTTTTTTTATAAATATTTAAAGATTTTATAATCACCATAATATCTTCAATATTATACTCTAATTTTTAAGCTATTTAAATTATATAAATAATATAATTATTAAAACTATTAATCAAAACACTATCAAAATTAAATAAATTTTTATTCTATTATTTTGAAAAAATTGAAAAAATTTAGAATTCCTATTTAAATTTATATAAATACCTTGACCTCCAAAATATTCATTTCATCCTTGATCAAAACTTTTAAATAAATTAAATCTTAATATTAAAGGAACGTAATTTATAAAAAAAGTAGAAATTACTGGTATAAATCATATATTTCCTAAAAAATATCTTACCCTATAAAATTGTATAGATTTAGAAATTCAAACTACTGAAAATTGTGAAACTTCATAACCTATTCATCCCCCTAAAATTCTAACTATTAAAGCTATAAATTTTATTCATATAGGTAAACAAATTATAATAGGAAAAGGAAAAATTAATCATCTTAATCCTCTTCCTACAAATACTACAAATATTAACATTACTAATATTCTCTTTAATATAATCCAACCCTCATCATTTAAATTATGAAAAGAATAAAAATTAAAATCTCCTGTAATAGAGTAATAACTTAAACGAAAAGAATAACAAACAGTTAAACCTGTTGACAAAAAAAATAAAATATAAACTAAAATATTTACATTTATCATAGAAATACTTTCTAAAATTAAATCTTTAGAATAAAATCCAGCTAAAAAAGGTATTCCACATAAAGCTATATTAGAAATATTTAATCTAATACAAGTTAATGGTATATAAACTATTAAATTTCCTATAAATCGAATATCTTGAATTCCTTTTAAATTATGGATTACACACCCAGCACATATAAATAATAATGCCTTAAATATAGCATGGGTTAAAAGATGAAAAAAAGCTAATTTATAATTCCCTATACCTAAAATTCTTATTATTAATCCTAATTGACTTAAAGTTGATAAAGCAATAATTTTTTTTAAATCAAATTCAAAATTCGCCCCTAAACCAGCTATAAATATAGTCAATACCCCAATTAATAATAAATATAAATTTAAATATAAATTTAAAACTACTCTAAATCGAATTAATAAATAAACTCCTGCAGTAACTAAAGTAGAAGAATGTACTAATGCAGAAACTGGTGTTGGAGCAGCCATTGCTGCAGGTAATCAAGAAGAAAACGGAATCTGAGCTCTTTTTGTTATTGATGCAATTATCACTAATAAAGCAATAATCTGTATTCTTAAATCATTAACTATTAGATCTAAATAATAAATATAATTTCATCTTCCAAAATTTAATATTCAAGTAATTGCAATTAAAAGTATTACATCTCCAACTCGATTTATTAATGCCGTAATTATTCCCGCATTATAAGATTTTACATTCTGATAATAAATTACTAAACAATATGAAACTAAACCTAACCCATCTCACCCCAATAAAATTCTAATTAAATTAGGACTAATAATTAATAATATTATAGAAAAAACAAATATTAAAACTAAAATAATAAAACGATTAATAGTTAAATCACCTATTATATACTCTTCTCTATAAAAAATAACTATACAAGAAATAAATAATACAAATCCTATAAATAATATTGATATTCAATCCAATAAAATTCTTATTACAATTAAATTAGAATTAATAGATAAAATTTCTCACTCAATAATCAATGAATAATCTATAAATAAAAAACTTAAACCCCCCAAAAATATTAAAATACTTAATAATAATAAAAATATAAAACTAATTAAACAAATAGAAATTTTTTTAATAATCTAAGGTAAATAATTTACATAATTGATACCACAAATCAATATTTTATTTTAAATTACTTAAATAAATTCATAGTATAAAAATTCTTCTTTTAATAATTAATAAATTTAAAGGAACTCAATGAAGAAATAAAAGTATATATTCTCGAATAAATCCTGAATAACAAGAATATTTTCCTGAATAAAATTTACCGTGTTGTCTATAAGAATATAAATACAATGAATAAACAGCTCTAAAAAAAGATAATAGTATTAAAAAAATTATAGATATAAAAGTCCATGATATTAATCTATTTAACAATCTAATTTCTCCTAATAAATTTATAGATGGAGGAGCTGCTATATTAGAAGATCTTAATAAAAATCATCATAAAGTTATTCTAGGTATTAAATTAATTATACCCTTATTTATAAATATAGAACGTCTTTGTAAACGTTCATAAGAAATATTTGCTAAACAAAATAAACCAGAAGAACATAATCCATGAGAAATTATTATTATATAAGAACCACAAAATCCTCATCTATTTATACTTATAATTCCCCCTAAAACTATTCCTATATGTGCTACAGAAGAATAAGCAATTAAAATTTTTAAATCAGTTTGTCGCAAACAAATTAATCTAACTAAAAATCCCCCTAATAATCTAATTCTTACAAATAAAGAAGAATAAATTTTTCCTAATAAAGAAAATAAACCTATTACTCGCAATAATCCATATCCACCTAATTTTAATAAAATTCCTGCTAAAATTATTGAGCCTCTTACTGGAGCTTCTACATGAGCTTTAGGTAATCATAAATGAACTATATATATAGGTATTTTAACTAAAAAAGCAAAAATTATTGAAATAAATATAAAAATACTAAATTCTCCTAAATTATTTAAAAAAAAAAAATTTAATGATATAAAATAATTATAATAATAAAAAATTCTAATTATTATAGGCAAAGAAGCAAATAAAGTATAAAATAATAAATAAATCCCAGCTTGTAATCGTTCCGGTTGATACCCCCATCCTATAATCAAAAATAAAGTAGGAATTAAACTTCTTTCAAAAAAAATATAAAATAAAAACAAATTCATTGATCTAAATGTACAAAATAATAAAATTAATAATACTAATAATAAAAATAAAAATAAATTATAAAAATTATTTTTTATATAAATTATTCTTCTAGCTATAATTATTAATGAACAAATTCAAAAACTTAATAAAATCAAACCAAACGACAATAAATCTCTTCCTATAAAATATCTAATATTTATTCATAAATAATTAAATCTCCCTATAAATATAAAAATAAATCTTAAAAATAAAAATATTAATTGTATAATCCAAAAATTTTTTTTAATAAAACATAAAGGAATCATAAAAATTATTATTAATAATAATTTTAACATAAATTCATAGAATAAAAATAATCATTTCCATGAGTACAAATTAAAGAAACTAAAATTGATAAACCTAATACTCTTTCACAAACACAAAATACCAAAAATATTATTCTAAAATAAAATTCATAATCAAATATTGATAAAAATAAAAATAATAATCTATATAAAGATAAAATAATAAATTCCATTCTTAATAATATTAATAATAAATGTTTACGTTTTAAAGAAAATACAACTAACCCTGAAAAAAATATAAAAATAAAAAATATATAATTTAATATAAACAAAATAAGTTTTAATAATTTAAATAAAATATTGGTCTTGTAAATCAAATTTAAGAACTATTCTTTTAAAACTTCAGAGAAAAAATTACTTTTATCTTTAATCTCCAAAATTAATATTTTTATAAACTATTCTCTGTATCTTTCTATTTATTATTATTATAAATTTTTATATAACATTAATTTTCTTATATTTAAATCACCCTTTATCTATGGGACTAATTCTTCTAATTCAAACCTTAATTATTTCTTTAATTACAAGAACTTATTCTTATTCATTTTGATTCTCTTATATTTTATTTATTATTATAATTGGGGGAATATTAATCTTATTAATATATATAACAAGATTAGCTTCTAATGAAAAATTTAAATTTTCTACATTATTATTATATATAATAATTTACTTAATTGCTATTATATTATTAATATATATATTATTTGATAACTTTTTAATAAATATATTATTAAAAAATTCTAACCTATTAGAAATTTTTAATAAACAATTTTTTAAAGATGAAAATATTAATTCTCTATGAATAATATATAATAACCCTAATAATATAATCACTATAATTTTAATTAACTATCTTTTTTTAACCTTAATTGCAGTAGTAAAAATTACTAAATTTAATAATGGACCCTTACGACAAAAATTTTAATGAATAAACCATTTCGAATTAAACATCCTTTATTAAATATCATAAATAATGCTTTAATTGATCTTCCGTCTCCTTCTAATATTTCATTATGATGAAATTTTGGATCTTTATTAGGTTTATGTCTAATAATTCAAATTTTAACCGGAATTTTTCTTGCTATACATTATTCTGCTAATATTGAAATAGCTTTTTATAGAATTAATCATATTTGCCGAGATGTAAATTATGGATGATTAATACGAACTATACATGCAAATGGAGCCTCATTTTTCTTTATCTGTATTTATATTCATATTGGACGAGGAATATATTATGGATCTTATAAACTAACCCATACTTGATTAATCGGAGTGATTATTCTATTTATAGTAATAGGAACTGCATTTATAGGATATGTTCTTCCATGAGGGCAAATATCATTTTGAGGGGCAACTGTAATTACAAATCTTCTATCTGCTATTCCTTATATTGGAACTATAATAGTTCAATGAGTATGAGGAGGATTCGCAGTTGATAATGCTACTTTAACCCGATTTTTTACCATTCACTTTATTCTTCCTTTTATTGTTATTGCATTAGTAATAATTCATCTTTTATTTCTTCATCAAACAGGTTCAAATAATCCCTTAGGAACAAATAGAAATATTAATAAAATCCCTTTTCACCCATATTTTTCATTAAAAGATCTTATAGGATTTATTATTCTTTTATTTTTACTTTTAATTCTAACTTTATTAAACCCATACCTACTAAGAGATCCTGATAATTTTATTCCTGCTAATCCTCTAATAACCCCTATCCATATTCAACCGGAATGATATTTTTTATTTGCTTATGCTATTCTTCGCTCTATTCCTAATAAATTAGGGGGAGTAATTGCCTTAATTATATCAATTTTAATTCTTATAATTCTCCCTTTCTCTAATATAAATATATTTCAAAGATTAAAATTTTATCCAATTAATCAATCTATATTTTGAATATTTACTATTATTACTCTATTATTAACTTGAATTGGAATACGGACAGTAGAAGAACCATACATTATCTCTGGTCAAATCTTAACTATTATATACTTTTCTTATTTTATTATTAATCCTATCATTAATAAAATATGAGATAAATTAATTATTTAGTTAATGAACTTGTTATAAGTATATATTTTGAAAATATAAAAAAGGATAAATCCCCTATTAACTTTACTAAAAAAAATTCACTAAATTAATAAAGAATATAAAAAAATCTTTAAACCTAAATAAAAAAATAAATAATTCAAAGCTACTGGTAAAAATCTCTTTCAAGCTAAATATATTAATTTATCATAACGAAATCGAGGTAATGTTCCCCGTACTCAAATAAATAAAAAAGAAATAAACACTATTCCAATATAAAATATTAAAGAAAATAAATTTCTTCCTATAAATAAAATATTAAATAATATTCTTATAAATAAAATTCTTGAATATTCAGACAAAAAAATTAATGCAAATCCCCCACTTCTATACTCTACATTAAAGCCTGAAACTAATTCAGATTCCCCCTCTGCAAAATCAAAAGGTGTTCGATTTGTTTCTGCTAATCTAGATACTATTCAAATAAAAGCCAAAGGTATACATAAAAAAAATATTCAAATATAATCTTGATATATAAAAAAATCTATTAATCTAAATCCACCAATTAAAACTATAAAAGATATAAAAATTAATGCTAATCTAACTTCATAAGAAATAGTTTGAGCTACAGAACGCATACCCCCTAATATTGAATATGTAGAATTTGAAGATCAACCTGCAATTATTACTGTATAAACCCCTATACTAATCAAACATAAAAATATTAATATTCTTATTCTATAAACAAATAATCCTATTATATAAGGAACAATCATTCATATTAATAAAGACAAAAATAATCTTATAATAGGAGAATAATAATACATAATATAATTTGATAATAAAGGAAATGTTTGCTCCTTAGTAAATAATTTAATAGCATCTCTAAAAGGCTGAGGAATTCCTATAAATCCAACCTTATTAGGACCTTTTCGAATCTGAATATACCCTAAAACTTTACGCTCTAATAAAGTTAAAAAAGCAACACCAATCAATACACAAACTACTAATAAAATTATACAAACTAATCTAACTATAATATCAATAATAAACAATATTATTTGTAAAATACTTACATTATTGAATTCTAAATTCATTACACTAATCTGCCAAAATAATAATATAATTCAATAAAATAAATATTTCATATCAAATACTTGGTCCTTTCGTACTAAAATATTTTAATTTACTAAAGATAGAAACCAACCTGGCTTACACCGGTCTGAACTCAGATCATGTAAAAATTTAATGGTCGAACAGACCAAAATTCTAAACTACTACACCTAAAATAATTTTTAATCCAACATCGAGGTCGCAAACTTTTTTATCGATAAGAACTCTCTAAAAAAATTACGCTGTTATCCCTAAGGTAACTTAATCTTATAATCATTAATAATGGATCAACTAATCAAAAATTATTGTTTATTTACAAAAAGAATTAATTAAATCTTTCTATTACCCCAATATAATAATAATTAAATTAAATTAATAACCAATCTTAAATAAAAATAATTAAATTATTATAAAGATCTATAGGGTCTTCTCGTCTTTTAATTTTATTTAAGCTTTTTAACTTAAATATTAAATTCTATTTATTAATTAAAGACAGATTTTATCTCGTCCAACCATTCATACAAGCTTTCAATTAAAAAACTATTGATTATGCTACCTTTGCACAGTCAATTTACTGCGGCCATTAAAAATTTTTCAGTGGGCAGGTTAAACCTTTAATTATCTCTAAAGGACATGTTTTTGTTAAACAGGCGAATAAAAATTTTGCCGAATTCCTTTAAATAATCTATAAAAGAATATTATTTAAATATAATATATATACTAATTTAATCATTATATCTAATAATTTTTAATTAAATAATATCTATTTATAAAAAATTAAATATATTTTAAATAATAAATGAAAATAAAATAATTATAACAAACTATTAATAATAAATATTTCTAAACCTATTTTTTTATTTAAACTTAAATATATTATAAAATTTTATTTAAAAGCTTATCCCTTTAAATATTAATAATTAAATTTATTTATTTTAAAAAATAAAATAATAAAATAAAATTAACTAAATTAAATTTATTTCTAAATAAACCAGATATCTTTAAGAACGAATAACATTTCATTACTAATAAATTATTATAAATATTTTTATTACAATAAAAAAAATAACTTATTAAATCTCTTAAAATCGGGAAACTTAAAATTAATAAACTTAAATTAATTAACCCTGATACACAAGGTACAAAAAATCAATTTTACTTACAAAAATTTTTTATTTATTTCAAATTTCTTTTACAATACTAATTATCTATAATTAAAATTATCTTTTCTATAAAATATACTAAAATGTAAATTAATAAAATTACTTTTATTAATAAAAATAAAAATATTAATAATAAATTAAATTCAAATTATATTGAATTGCACAACTTAATTTTAATGTAAATAAAATGCTTTTCTAATTAAGCTATAACTTGCCATTCTAGATACACCTTCCGGTACATCTACTATGTTACGACTTATCTTATTTTATAATAAGAGCGACGGGCAATATGTACACATTTTAGAGCTAAAATCATATAATTTAAATAAATTATATTACTTTCAAATCCACCTTTATTATATATTTCATATACAACTCCATTTAAATAAACTTATTGTAACCCATTTCTTCTTAATCATATACTGCACCTTGATTTGAAATTATTTTTTAAAAAACTCTTAAACATTTATTTTCTTATAAAATATTTAATAACAACGATATACAAATTATTAAACTAAGTAAATTAAATCGTGGACTATCGATTACAGAACAGGTTCCTCTGAATAGACTAAAATACCGCCAAAATTTTTAAATTTCAAGATCATAACTAATACTTCTTTAAACAACTAATTTACATTTAAAATAATAGGGTATCTAATCCTAGTTTAATATTTAAATTTCATAGAATCAAAAACCCAATTAATAAAACCATTAAATTTTAAATTTCACCTCATAAACTTAATTCTAATTAAAACAATTCAATTTACTAACTTTAAATAAATTTTATTTATATTTTTTGTATAACCGCAACTGCTGGCACAAATTTTGTTAATACTAAAATCTATTTATATATCCTAATTACTTAGATTAATAAAACTCTATACTGCGAATAAATAATTTAAATTTAATTTTTTAAATTAAATTTATTTCCATACTAAAATTTACATGTAAATAAAACATTAAATAAAACTTTAAACTAAAATTAAACTTTTTATAAATAATTATTAAAAACTATTAATTATAAATTTTCAATATCAAATTAAACTTTATAAATAAAAAAAATTCACCTATCCTAATATAATAGAATTTTTAAAGAAAAAAAAATTACATCAGCTATTAACCTTAAATTATTAACTTTTTACCCAAAATTAATAATTTTTTATAAAAATTATTTACCCTTAATTTTTACATAATTTACATTTATATTTTTTAAACTTTTTATAAATAATTTTAAATTACTATTTTAAAAAAAAATTCTATTAATTTATATAAATTATTAAAAATATTTACTAAATAAAATTCTTTTTTTATTTATAGTTAAATAAATTTTTTTAATGGTAATGAAATTAAATTTTGTAATTAATTTAATTATATAAATAAAATAAATTATTAAAAAATTATATATAAATTATTTAATTATTATTAAATTTTTTATATACTAATATTTTATTATTAATTTAATAAAAATTTATATATATATATATATAAATCAATAAAATATTTTTATTTATTAAATAAAAATTATAAATAAAAATTTTAAACATAAATTATTAATAATTTAATTAAATACTTTTAAATAAAAATTAATAATAGTAATATAAATTTAAGAGAATATATATATTTTCGAGATAAAGCTACTTAAATCAATATTTTTATTTTTATCCTACTTTTTTTTTTTTGAAATAATTATTTATTTAATAATAAAAGAAATTTATCATTAAACATTTATTTATTTAAAAATACAGCTTAAATATTTAATTAATAATAAATATAGGGTTATATATATATATATATATTAATATATAAGATATTTATATATATATAAATATTTAATTTTATAATTAGATAATTATTGAAATTACATTAATATCTTACCATTATATATTTATACTTCTATTGTTTGTATAGATTTTCCTAATTTTTATTATTATAATAAATTTATAGTATGGTTTTTATTTTTTTTATTTAAACTATCATATATTCATAGGAATCAGTTATTTATGAAATTTCGTATTATTATATAGATCATTTTCTTTTCTATATATTATTAGATATATATATATATATAAGATCAAGTATTAATATAAATTAATAATAATTAATAGATTTTTCTAACTTTATATATATAGAGATATATATATTAAACATTTATATATATATATATATCTACCGTTTGTATATTACTTAAACCTTTAATGACAAAAAAGTTTGGGAAAATTGGCAATTTTTGACCTAAAAACTGCAATTTTCCAGGGGGGGAATTCCGAAATTGGGGGGGGTCAATTCCCAATTTCAACAAAGTTACTATTTTATATTAATTAACCTAATTATTTATATAAATAAAATTTATAATAATAATTCAAAAATATTTATTAAAAGATTAAATTAATGAAGTGCCTGATAAAAGGATTATTTTGATAGAATAAATCATGTAAATTTTTACCTTCATTATATAAATTATTACCCTAATTTAACCAATAAAAAATATTAACCCAAATAAAAAATTTATTTAATTTTGAATAGGTTTTTCATTGAATAAAAAATTTATTTAATTTTGAATAGGTTTTTCATTGAATAAAAAATTTATTTAATTTTGAATAGATTTTTCATTGAATAAAAAATTTATTTAATTTTGAATAGGTTTTTCATTGAATAAAAAATTTATTTAATTTTGAATAGATTTTTCATTGAATAAAAAATTTATTTAATTTTGAATGGATTTTTCATTGAATAAAAAATTTATTTAATTTTGAATGGATTTTTCATTGAATAAAAAATTTATTTAATTTTGAATGGATTTTTCATTGAATAAAAAATTTATTTAATTTTGAATAGATTTTTCATTGAATAAAAAATTTATTTAATTTTGAATGGATTTTTCATTGAATAAAAAATTTATTTAATTTTGAATAGATTTTTCATTGAATAAAAAATTTATTTAATTTTGAATGGATTTTTCATTGAATAAAAAATTTA